CTAAGGCCAAAAAGATGGAAGAAACAAGTGTTTCCACGACTCTACCATCCGGCCAATTCTGTTCCACTTAATCCCCTTTTCATGGGCACATATCTTTACGGCTAAGGGATGGGGAATCTTTCTCCTGTTACATGAATCAAATGTTTCATTTCATCCGGGAAAATCCATCTCTTTCTCAACAATGTCTTTGTCATTTGATCCAATAGCGTTCCGTTAGATAGGAACAGATTTGATAAATACTGATAACTCTCGGATAGAGTATTAGAACGGAAAGATCCATTAGATAATGAACTATTGGTTCTAAACCATCTCTGGCGATGAATCAACAATTCGAAGTGCTTTTCTTGCGTATTCTTGATGAACCAGCGTTTATATATAGATGTAGGAGGATTTGTTTGGGAAGCAATAAGCCCCTTTGACATCTCTTCATCTGCAAAGAATTCTCGACGTGAAAACACAGAGACAGAGGGCTGATCTTTGAATAGGGAAAAGAATGGATCCGCAGGGTCCCAAATGAATTGGCTTGGTCGAAAAAAGCCCTGTTCTTTGGAAGATCTATCTCGTGTCTGGTACTGCATGGTTCCACTCTGCAAGAACTCCGAATCATTCTCTTGAAGCTCATCCTCTTTATGATAAATGATCCATTTGCCCCGAAATGACCCAGTCCAATAGGGAAATCCCAATTCAGTGGGCCTTTTGATACAATCAAATAGATTGCCACAAAGGCGCCATATTCTAGGAGCCCAAACTATGTGATTGAATAAATCCTCCTCTATCTGTTGCGGATCGAGGGCCCCTTCCCCTTCTTCAAACTCCGATTCGTATTTTTCATATAGAAATCCCTGATCAACGATAGAACAAGATCCATTTTGCATCATATCTAACTGATTCCTTGGTTCGGACCGAAGAAGTAATGTCACTCGATTATTATCAAACTGACTGCAATATTTTTCTGTCCGTGAGGATCCCGCCAGAGCCAGAGCGCCTTCTACTTCTAATAGTAATAATAGTAATAGGCCATGAACTAGATCAGAATCATTCTCAACGAATCCATAAGAAGTGATCCAATTTTTTTCATCGTGTCTGGATGAAGACCAAAGATCTTGAGCGACCGATCCGGCAGAACAACTCAAAAGATAAAGAAGTATCGTGAATTTCTTCATGCTCGTTCCAAGTTCGAAGTACCATTTGTACAAATAAGAATCCCCTACCTTACATGATTTCTTCTTCATATAGATAGATATAGGATCTATGGGGCAATTACTTAGAAGTACATTTTGTGTAACAGCCTTTCCTATCTGATAGAAAAGGATCCCATGATCCTGAACCGATCTTATCTGGGATCGAAAATCCCAAGTTTTTCTATGAAGAGCTGATCTAATTGTATTAGTTTCTATAATGGATTTCTTCTGTGTAATACTAATTGATAGGGCCTCATTGATAAGTGCTACAAGATCTCGCGCATTGGAACCCATGGTTATGGACCCGAATCCGTTAGTATGGAACATCTTCTTTTCCAAGTGAAATCCCCTAGTATATGAAAGAATGAAAAAGTGCTTTCGTTGTTGTGGAAGAAGAAGCCTTCGTATCTTAATGCATGTATTGAATTTATTCGGAGCTATTAGAGCGGGATCCACTTTTTGGGGAATATGAGTCGAAGCAATAACAAGAATCTTTCCAGTGGAACATCTTTCACAATCCCTGGAGAGATAGTTCTCTAATAGACCGAGGGATAAGTAATTCGACTCATTCACATGCAGATCATGAATGTTTGGAATCCATATTATGCAAGGAGACATTGCTTTTGCTAATTCGAATTGAAGGGTTATATCAAATCGGTCTATTTTCGGCGTCATATACATAGTTAGCACATTCGTCATAGTTAGCAGCTCCGTATCAATATCAAGGTCATCATCACTATCATCAATATCGTCACTATCATCAATATTGATATCATCAAGAAGATAACCTTTAGGCTTGTCATCCAGGAACTTGTTCGGAAATACTGTAATGAAAGGAACATAGGAGTTTGTCGCTAGGTATTTGACCAAACAGGATCGTCCAGTTCCTATAGAACCTATCACTAAAATACCTCTAGAAGGGGATAGGGCTAAGCGGAGCGAAAAGGGTTTTCCATGAGGAGATGGGGAAGGGGAATGAAAACTATCAGCCCCACACGAGGTTTGTGAATAAGTGATTGTCTGATAATGAGCAAGGAATATCCGTCTTTCTGCTAAACAGGATCTATTGAACTCATAATTCATTAGATCCTTTTGATGAATGTCAACTAAGTATCGTAAGGAAATTGATCCCGGTTGTTCAATCATTTGATAACCAGAGTCATTCTTTGTTAAATGATCACTATGAGTCAGACTCAATAGGATTTGATCAATCCTTTTTTCTGTCGTTAAGGTGGAGAACTGAACCAAGAATTCTCTTTCTTCATCATCAATCGAATCACTGTTCGCGACCCAGAATTCTATTTTCTCATCAATCCAAT